TTCTATAGGAATAAAAAATTCCTTTCCAATTTCATATTTATCAACAACAACTTCTCTTATCATTTATCCCCTTATCATCTATCCCATAGATCTATTACAAATTCATGAATCGTACTATGGATTTTTCTATTTCATTTCAACGGTATAATGATTATTCCATCCCTTTTCTTTCCTCCTTGGATCATAACCAAATCAAAATTTCTCGAGTTATAAGAATCCATAGTAAAATAAAGTCCTTGGTTATTCAACTTAGATGAAATAGTAATAGTTCTGCTCATTTGTATACTACGAAATTTATATGAAATTCAATCTGATTCAAAAGTCTCCTATCTCTCTTTGTCCGAAAAGAATACAATTTGAGCGGAAGGTACATATCTTTTTAGTTAGAATTTTTATTTTTTTATGTTATTCTGTAATGTACAGTTCCTTTGTTTGTGGGATCATTTTCCCCGAGCCGAGGGGGTAATGAGAAGAATTATAGAATGGATTGCTAATTATGCCTAGATCTCGGATAAATGGAAATTTTATTGATAAGACCTCTTCGATTATAGCCAATATTTTATTACGAATAATTCCGACAACTTCAGGAGAAAAAAAGGCATTTACCTATTATAGAGATGGTGTGATTTGATTCTTTTTTCTTGTTTTTTTTTTTTTTTAGCCCTCATTTCATTCTTACGAGAAAAGACGTGGTTCGGAATAGAAAGAACCCAATTTTTGAAATAAAGTTACGCTTAGTGAAGGTAAAGTTTGGAGATAGAACAATTCCTTCTGTCGTGTATCCTCGATTGATCCAGCCTCAGATACTTTAATTTACTTTAAATATCGATTTTAGTATTGAACAAAAGGTTACACCTATAGGTTCTGTATTGCGGGGCAATCCTACTCCAATAGTACCAATAGGCGGCATAGGGGAAGAAGCACTACACTAGGAATCAACAACACGAAAACTTTGTTATTTTGTTATAAATTGCTCTTTTCCTTATCGGTATCGGGCCTAACAAGAATGGTTGGGACAACAAACATCCATCTCGTTCGTACTTTGGATACCCGTATAACCATCAAAGATCGTTGAAGTGACTAATTCCTGGAAATAGTAGGCGTTGAGGACAAAGAAATCGTTGGAGTTACCATGTCTATCTAGCACTAATATGATTGGTGTTAAGAAAAAAAACCTCTTGCGGGAAGGCTGGCTAGAGATTTCTTGTAAAAATACCAGCTCCTGTCAGTTCATAATAAGAATAGGGAATTTTGGATTCCATGGATTATTCCCCTTAGTACTATGCACAGAAGGGGGGAGCCGTATGAGATGAAAATCTCACGTACGGTTCTGGAGCGGAGATTTTTTGAATAAAATGAACGACCGTAACGGATGTCGGCTCAATCCGAAGGAAATTATGCGGAAGCTTTACAGAATTATTATGAAGCTACGCGACCAGAAATTGATCCCTATGATCGAAGTTATATACTCTATAACATAGGCCTTATACACACAAGCAACGGGGAGCATACAAAGGCTTTGGAATATTATTTCCGGGCACTAGAACGAAACCCATTCTTACCACAAGCTTTTAATAATATGGCCGTGATCTGTCATTACGTGCGACTATCTCCACTATAGAAAGAAGGAAAAAAAGATCAAATTGGCTAGTCAATACTAGAAAAAAATAGGCTTTCTACATATGCATCGTCCAAAGCAACGATTTTTATCAGCTGTAGCAAGGAAAGAAACTTCATGATAACAAAAAAAAGGAAGAAAATAAGTACGGCCTACATATTATACTCTATGGATAAAGGATCGAATTGATAAAGAAAGCACCGTAAAGATCAATTAGCGAGCTTTTGGGTTCGATACAGTTAAGAACTGCTTACTTATGTCACGATATGGGATATAAAGTTAGGAATCAACTTATGTAATAGAGTCGATCCACTAAAGTATTGAGCAGCGGTGTAGCATCAGATCCCAAAGATAGTAAGTTCTTTTTTCTTATGGAAGAAAGTCTTTTTCAAAGATTCTATATAAATAAATTTCATATATGAAACCGAGATAGTTACCTTTCAGAAAATTATAACGATATAGGGGATATCTATGCTTCATTTTTCTGAAGGTGGGAGAAAAGCTAAAACTAATTAATTATTGATCAAAATTAGAATTTGAAACTTATGTAATTAACTTCTTCTGGTTAACCCAAGAAAAATGGGATAGATTTATCATAAATCTAATTCAGTTAGCATAGGGTAAATTCAAATGAGACCGCAAAAAGAATTGATTGTTGAGCCGTATGAGGTAGGAAACTCTCAAGTACGGTTCTAAGGGAAGGAATTGACCCACCTATCCCAACCGGGGAGAACAGGCCATTCTGCAGGGTGATTCTGAAATTGCGGAGGCTTGGTCCGATCAAGCTGCTGAGTATTGGAAACAAGCTATAGCGCTTACTCCAGGTAATTATATTGAAGCACATAATTGGTTGAAGATCACGAGGCGTTTCGAATAAAAAAA